GAATGTACCGAAACATCATACATATGAGACAGAAAGCTTCGTCTACCCTGTCTCTTGTGAAAAATTCTGTATTGATCGACCTGTGTGACACTAGCCAATCAATTCATTCAATCGACGAACTGGTCGGGATGATAACCAGAGACTTTTCCTGTTCTTGGAGCTCAATCACTAAGGCAGGCTGCTTTCCGAGTCTCCCCATTTCTGTATTTAAAAAAAATGGGATCCCTCCTATCCCCTGCTAGCTGGATAAGGTGGGTTACTTTCTCATAGTCTCCATTTCGAGATGGTGGATCAGGCCAATCAGACTTGAGCTCTCTCGTCTGGAATGGAGGGACGTTTAAGAATTCCTTTGGTAGTAGGTATGGGGCATGCTTCTTTCAGGAGACAAGCTACCCCTGAGGCAAGTAGCTAGTTGACTGTAGGTTTAGAGCACGCTAGGATAGATTCTAACTAATTCTCTCTCTCCGGTCTTGCTCTTCCTCTTGCTAGGCGAATGGGCTTTGGTGGATCCGATCCCCCAAGAAAGGTTTTCATTCCAGCTCTGGGGGTTGTCGTAGATCACTAGGAGAGATAAGAATGTATTAGCTGTTAGCTCTTCTTGCCTAGTAGCAGTAGCGCTAGGCTGTCTTCTCTTTGTAGTTGGGAGAGCTGGATGGCGCAAGGGGCCTTTCTTTAGGAATTCTTAAACCGCGGGCTCCATCTCCATAAGTTCTTGCCGAGGACTCGTCAGAACAGCCCTTCCCTTCCTTCCTTTCACCAAGGGAGCCCTTTTTCCCTTACGCGCTTCTACAAGAGCCATTATTTCGTCTAGGCTCACCCGGGCTTCGGATCCCTTTATAAAAGGATTCTACAAAGAGTCGCCTTGGGAGGGAAGTTCCGGCAGCTCTTCCAGTCGAGAAAAAAAGCAAATCCATAAGAGAAAGAAGAATAATAAAGTCTACTTCGCACCTTCGTGCTCAACATGTTCTGATCCCGCTCCAACCGGGTGTCAGTGATCAGTCCCGCTAGAATGTATTCCTAGAAAGACTTCGTTAGTTTTCAGGATTAGCAAGAACACTTGCACGCCAAAATCCAGCGGGAAAGTCCAAGAAAAGGCACGAGATCCATTTCATCATATTTTGAGATTTTATCTTCCTCTGGAATTGCTCTTCCGGTGCAAGAACTAGAATAGGCTATGCTTGGCGAGATCTCCGCTATCGGGCAAAGAATATCTCCAACTATTACAAATACCGGATTTGAGGTGACCACAGGTTGCTTAGGAGGGTCTATTTCAATGACACCATCATTTAAGAACTTTTGGATCTGATTTTTAAGAACCCAACAATCTTCTATCGGATGACTAATAACCCGATGGAATTAGCAGTATTTGGGATCTCCTACTCGTCCCACCTCATCTGGTCTCTTAGGTTCGGGAAGCTCGATCAACCCTTGCTCTAATAAAGATGTGAAGAAATCTTCAACATCCTCATTTCGAAAGGAATATTTTTTTATTTTTCTTTTTATTTTTCCCCAGCGGGATAAATAAAATATCTTGTGGGGGGGCCCACCTCCCTTTCCCCCCCTCCCATGGCCGAAAGCCTTGGTCCGTGCTTCTCGACCACGGCCTCTCTTCTCGATTGAAGCACTGCTATTCCGTCGCTAAAACTCATGAAGGCCCACCCACAGGGTGGCCCTCTTATATAATAGAAGGAGTGGGTCGATAACGCAAGTCTGTATTTCCGAAGCATTTTTACCTAGAATAAACCGCTATTGACAATTTCCACGGCACGAAGGTAAAATTCGCTATACATGCCAAAAGTGTCTAGGCTGGCATAAATTTGTGAGAGTAATTCGATATTATTATTTCCGTCAACAAGAGATTCGATTACATCATACACGTGTTTTCCGGGCGGCAGTTCAATGTTAGTATTCTCGAATAACGGTGCTAGCTGGCGATCAGCGATCTGCTCTTTGAGTGTATCACTAACAGATTGTACGACTCGGTCTTGGTAGTTATCGGGTGTCATGTTGCGCAGACGCGACACCCGCCACGCCGCCAAAACCCCGATGAAAAGTGGCAGTCGTATTTGGGTTATTAAATAAAGACAGGAGAAACGCTAATGTGGCATCGCTCATTATGGATTAAGATTCACTTGTAGTTCCGCTTCCTGTTCTAACAGAAAGACTTGTAGGAAATCTGGTTGGTCCAACCAAGAAAAACATGGGAGTCTTTGGGCATCTCACAGTAATGCAACGATCAACTCTTAATAAGATGGTGACCCGCCCATACGTTTTTCTGTCCATCTTTTAGCCCCAACTTTAACGAGCATTTTCGGGGACTAGCCCGCTTCCAGAGGAAAATTCCTCGCGCATAATTAAGGGAGCCATTGAAAGGTGACTGAAACACCAGAAACGGGGACTACCCGAGCTAATGATAGAGGCAAGAACACTTTCCGGCCAAGTCCCATTAATTGATCATAACGATATCGTGGAAATGCTGCACGGACCCATATATATAGGA